AGGATGTTTTGTTTTGTTAGTTTTGTTTTGTTTGGGGAGTTTAGTGCGGCGTGGGTTGTGTGATGAATGTTAAATAAATAAATTAAGTAAAAAAAATAGAATGGATTGGCATTTTGGCTGGGCGGTGTTGTAAAAAAGGTAAGAAAGTTTTAACAAAAAAATAATGTAAGATGACTCACAAATTAAGCAGCGTGTTTGTTTGTTTGTGGTGTTAATAAAGATTTGTTTGGAAATTTCCGACTTTGTTTAATGTTTATGGATGTTTGTTTGGTGTTTATTGGTGTTTTGAGAGGAAATGAAATAATAAGAAATATGTCCAACAACCATTAAACGAATAGTATCATAGTAAGGGGATAGTGAGAATACCATAACCAAATGCAATTCAAAGTGCATCAGTGTTGAAAGCTGAACGCCACCAGGCTAGCATTACAACCATATCATTAATTAACTCATGAGAGCCAAAAAACAGACCGCAGGACATAGGGTACATTGTCGACGGAATAGGTGACGACAGAAAGGAAATGTGTTGTGAAAGGCCCCGAGAAAAAATACCAGAAGCCCTAGAGAGGATCGAAATGCCGAGATTACGAAACGAAGAGTACGCAGACTAGAGGCGATGACTTTGAAGATAATAGGACGCTCGACCAAACAGGTGATGGCCCTGACCGAGGAACCAGATGCGCATAGAAGGCAAGAGGTGCCAGGGTGTAGGGGGAAAGAAAGAGCCTGAGGCCTGTCAGGGTATACGCTTACGAGTCACCAAGTAGGGGAGCCCTTGGTGTGGGAGCCCAATCAATAGACAACCTAATACCTGAAGGTAGTGCCCCAAGAAAATTAACTAGGTGCAATGACCTAGAGCAGCCCAGTCCACTAACACCCAAGCACATCCGTATTCTTGAAAGCTAACTGAACGTGAGGACAGTATTACCTTGACTTCAAACCATTGAGACCCTTTGCCAAAGGCATTAGGACATCATTCCAAGAAGCAAAGCAGGACGATACCACCAACTATCCGTAAGTACAGTGTATGAGGTAAAACATGAAAAAACTCAACCCTAAAAGAATTAATGTAATGTATAAGGGATAATCTTATAATGCCCGATACACATAGTCTGTATATAATTAAGCCCACAGTTACCTGTGGGGGGGTAGGGGGGGCGTCTCTTTGAGTGGGGGCTTATGTGGGGTTGGTTTGTTGTGTGGTTCTTGTAGTTGAGCAGTACAACGATGGTTTTTCAGACCATAGGCCTTGGGTTGATCCAAGTAAGAACTTTATGACCTACTTTGTGTTACTTTTAGGGGTTGGTTTTGTTTTGGCGGCGTTGTTGGTTGCCTCTAACCCGTCCCCCCACTATGGGGTTGTTGGGTTGGTTTTTGGGTCTGTTATGGGATGCGGGTGGTTGGTGAGTTTAGGGGTTTCTTTTGTGTCTTTAGTGCTTTTTATGGTCTATTTGGGTGGGATGTTGGTGGTTTTTGTGTATTCTGTGTCGTTAGCGGCGGATCCATTTCCACAGGTTTGGGGGGGTTGGCGTACTGTGGGGTGTCTTTTAGGGCTTGTCTTGGTTGTTGGGGTGGGGTTTGTTGTTTGGGGGTGGGGTGGGGGGTTTGGGGTGGGCACTGTCGACAGTGTTGGGGTATTTTTTGCTCGGATGGATTTTAGTGGGGTGGCTTTGTTTTATTCTCGTGGGGTGGGGATGTTTTTGGTGGCTGGTTGGGGGTTGTTGCTGACGTTGTTTGTGGTGTTAGAGCTTGTGCGGGGTCTGTCTCGTGGAGCTATTCGGGCTGTTTAGGGTCAGAAAATAGTTTAGTTTAAAATACCAGCTTTGGGAGTTGGTGACAGAGGTTTAGTCCTCTTTTTCTGATTTGTGAGGGTGGGGTTGGCGGTTGAAATATATGTAGTTTGGAGCATATTAGTGATTGTTTTGTGTGGATAAAAAAATTAAACAAAATAATAAAAGTTTTAACAAAAAAATAATGTAAGATGACTCACAAATTAAGCAGCGTGTTTGTTTGTTTGTGGTGTTAATAAAGATTTGTTTGGAAATTTCCGACTTTGTTTAATGTTTATGGATGTTTGTTTGGTGTTTATTGGTGTTTTGAGAGGAAATGAAATAATAAGAAATATGTCCAACAACCATTAAACGAATAGTATCATAGTAAGGGGATAGTGAGAATACCATAACCAAATGCAATTCAAAGTGCATCAGTGTTGAAAGCTGAACGCCACCAGGCTAGCATTACAACCATATCATTAATTAACTCATGAGAGCCAAAAAACAGACCGCAGGACATAGGGTACATTGTCGACGGAATAGGTGACGACAGAAAGGAAATGTGTTGTGAAAGGCCCCGAGAAAAAATACCAGAAGCCCTAGAGAGGATCGAAATGCCGAGATTACGAAACGAAGAGTACGCAGACTAGAGGCGATGACTTTGAAGATAATAGGACGCTCGACCAAACAGGTGATGGCCCTGACCGAGGAACCAGATGCGCATAGAAGGCAAGAGGTGCCAGGGTGTAGGGGGAAAGAAAGAGCCTGAGGCCTGTCAGGGTATACGCTTACGAGTCACCAAGTAGGGGAGCCCTTGGTGTGGGAGCCCAATCAATAGACAACCTAATACCTGAAGGTAGTGCCCCAAGAAAATTAACTAGGTGCAATGACCTAGAGCAGCCCAGTCCACTAACACCCAAGCACATCCGTATTCTTGAAAGCTAACTGAACGTGAGGACAGTATTACCTTGACTTCAAACCATTGAGACCCTTTGCCAAAGGCATTAGGACATCATTCCAAGAAGCAAAGCAGGACGATACCACCAACTATCCGTAAGTACAGTGTATGAGGTAAAACATAAAACGCCTAATCATCCAATCAGTCAATGTAATGTATAAGGGATAATCTTATAATGCCCGATACACATAGTCTGTATATAATTAAGCCCACAGTTACCTGTGGGGGGGTAGGGGGGGCGTCTCTTTGAGTGGGGGCTTATGTGGGGTGTGTCGTTAGTGTTTGGTTTAGTTTAGGGTGGTGTGGGTGGTTTTTGTTTGGTTGAAACTCTAAGAAGGGGCGACCTTCATTCTTTGGCTTACAAGACCAATGTTTTTTGTAAACTATTAGAGTTAGTTGAGGATTTTGTTTTCTAGGGAGGAGGTGATGGGGAATAGGATGAGGATAATGGTGAAGTAGGTTAGTGATGCTAGCTGTCCGATGATGATAAATGGGTGTTCTACTGGTTGGCTTCCGACTCATGTTAGGATAAATAGGTTGGCAGCCAGAGCTCAGAAGAGAAGTTGAGAGATTGGGCGAAAGGCCATGGTGCGTTGTTTGGATTTGTGGAGTAGGGGGCTCAGGAATAGGATCAGTACAGAGGCGGCTAGGGCCAGGACTCCTCCCAGCTTGTTAGGGATTGAGCGTAGGATTGCATATGCGAATAGGAAATACCATTCGGGTTTAATGTGTGGGGGGGTTACTAGGGGGTTTGCTGGGGTAAAGTTTTCGGGGTCTCCTAATAGGTTGGGTGAAAATAAGGCGAGGGTGCTGAGGAGGAGTAGTATGATCGCAAATCCTAGGAGGTCCTTTAGGGAGAAGTATGGGTGGAACGGGATTTTGTCACAGTTCGATGAGATACCTAGGGGGTTATTTGATCCTGATTCGTGGAGGAAGGTTAGGTGGATGAGGGCTAAGCCTGCGATTATGAAGGGGAGGAGGAAGTGGAGGGCAAAGAATCGGGTTAAGGTGGGGTTGTCTACAGAGAAACCGCCTCAGGCCCACTCTACTAGGGTTTGTCCAATGTAGGGGATGGCGGAGAATAGGTTTGTGATGACTGTAGCCCCTCAGAATGATATTTGGCCTCATGGTAGGACATAGCCGACGAAGGCTGTTGCTATGAGGGTGAGTAGGAGGATTACCCCAGTGTTTCAAGTTTCCTTGTATAGGTATGAGCCGTAGTAGAAACCTCGGGCGATGTGTAGGTAGATGCAGATGAAGAAGAATGAGGCTCCGTTTGCGTGGAGGTTGCGGATTAGTCATCCGTATTGTACGTTTCGGCATGTGTTGGCTACGGACGAGAAGGCTAGGGAGGTGTCTGCGGTGTAGTGGGTGGCTAGGAGTAGGCCGGTTAGGATTTGTGTTGCTAGGCAGATTCCTAGGAGGGATCCGAAGTTTCATCAGGCGGAGATGTTTGAGGGGGTTGGTAGGTCGATTAGGGAGCTGTTTACTATCTTTAGCAGGGGGTGGGATTTTCGTAGGTTTGGGGCCATTGGGTTTGGGTGTTATAGGAGTAGTAGGGCGATTAGGATGGATAGTGCGGAAGACCCTAGGTATGTTTTGATCAGCCCTTTGTGGAATGTGGTTGAGGCTTTGGTTGCTGCGATCTGTAGGTTGGCGAGTCCCTCCGGTCCTATTTTTTTGTACCAGGAGAGGTCGATTAAGTGGTTGGCGAGTTTTTGTCCAGAGTTGAGGAGGGTTGAGGAGCTTGGGCGGTGGGTTAGGAGGTTGAAGTATCCTAGTGTGGAGGAGAAGTTTAGGAGGCTGTTTTGTTTTGGTGGGGTTATGGTGTGGGTTGAGGCTGTGAGCTCTAGGGCGAGGATGATGCCCAAGGTTGTTACTAGGATGGCTGCGGTTTTTGTTAGGAGGGGTATTGTTATTGGGGGGGTTTGTGTGGGGGTTAGGTAGGATGTAATTAATAGGCCTGCTGTGATGCTTCCTAGGGCTAGGCGGGTGATCGGGTTTATGATTTGTGGGTCGTTTTCGTTTATTGGGGTGATTGTTGGTATGCGGGTGGACTCTGTTTGTACTATGAGGGTTATTCGTAGGCTATATGTGGCGGTAAAGGCTGTGGCTAGGAGGGTTATGAGGAGAGCTCAGGCGTTGAGGTAGGAGGTGTTTAGGTTTTCGATGATGAGGTCTTTTGAGAAGAATCCTGCTAAGAATGGGGTCCCCATTAGTGCAAGATTTCCGATTGTTAGGCAGGATGTGGTTGTTGGGAGTATTTTTTGTAAGCCGCCTATTTTTCGGATGTCTTGTTCTCCATTTAGGCTGTGGATAATTGACCCTGAGCACAGGAATAGTATGGCCTTAAAGAAGGCGTGGGTTGAGATGTGGAGAAAGGCTAGTTGGGGGAGGTTGAGTCCGATGGTGACTATTATTAGTCCTAGTTGACTGGATGTGGAGAAGGCAATGATTTTTTTGATATCGTTTTGTGTGAGGGCGCAGATAGCGGCGAATAGGGTGGATGTGGCGCCTAGGCATAAGCATAAGGTGAGGGCAGTTTTGTTGTTAGCCAGTAGTGGGTGGGTGCGGATTAGCAGGAAGATTCCGGCAACTACTATTGTGCTTGAGTGGAGTAGAGCGGATACTGGAGTGGGGCCCTCTATGGCGGCTGGTAGTCAGGGGTGGAGGCCGAATTGGGCTGATTTTCCTGTGGCGGCTAGGATGAGGCCCAGTAGGGGAAGTGTTGGGGTTTTTGTGGGTGAGAATATGTGCTGTATTTCTCAGGTGTTTAGGGTGGAGGCAAGTCATGCTATGCTTAGGATAAGTCCGATGTCACCGATTCGATTGTAGAGCACGGCTTGTAGGGCCGCTGTGTTGGCTTCTGCTCGCCCGTGCCATCAGCTGATTAGTAGGAATGATATGATGCCGACTCCCTCTCAACCGATGAAGAGAAGGAAGATATTGTTGGCGATTGTTAGTGTTAGCATGGCAATTAGGAATGTTGTTAGGTAGGAGAAGAACTTTGTGATGTGTGGATCTGATGATATGTATGATGCTGCGAATTGTAGGATGGACCATGTTACGAATAGGGCGATGGGAAAGAATAGTGTGGAGTACTGGTCTATTTTGAAGCTGAGGGGGATTTTGAAGTTTATGATGAATTTTCATTCTCAGTGTGAGGTGACGCTGTCTAGCCCTGATTGTATAAAGAGTGTTATGGGCACTAGGCTGATGAGAAAGGCGTATTTGATAGTGAGGGTGATTGTTTTGGGAGAGTTTTGGAAGTCTTTTGAGATGAGGGGGAGGAGGGAGGGTGTTAGGATGGTTGTGAGTGTGAGAAGTATGAGGGTTGTAAGGAGTAGGGTTATTTCCATTACTTTTACTTGGATTTGCACCAAGATGGGTGGCTCCTAAGACCAGTGGATTGCTCTTATCCTTTAAAAGTAAGGGGGCTGAGGTTTTAGACTCAGATGCAAGAGTTAGCAGTTCTTGTTGGTTGAACCTCCCCTCGGCAGGTAAGAAGAGTTTAACTTCTATTTTTAGGGTCACGGTCTAATGTTTGATTTAAACTATACTTGCATGAGAGGGGCCCGGAGATTAATTCTGGCTTTAAGATAAGGAGGAGTATGGGGAGGAGGTGGAGGATTATTAGTAGGTGCTCTCGTGTGGTTGAGTTCTGGAGTGTTGTGATGTGTGGTGGTAGTGTTCCTCGTTGGGTTGTTGTTAGCATAAATAGGGTGTATGAGGCGGTTAGTAGTGTGGCAGTTCCGGTTAGGAGGATGGTTGGGGGGGATCAGTTGAATAGTGCGACTATGATGCTTAACTCTGCTATTAGGTTTGTGGTAGGGGGTAGGGCTATGTTTGTTAGGTTGGCTAGTAGTCATCAGGTGGCTATTAGGGGGAGGAGGGGTTGTAGTCCTTGGGTTATAAGGAGGATGCGGCTATGTGTGCGTTCGTAGTTTGTGTTGGCTAGGCAGAATAGTATTGAAGAGGTTAAGCCGTGGGAAATTATAAGGACTATTGCTCCGGAGAAGGATCAGTGTGTTTGGATTATGCATGCGGCGATAACAAGGCCTATGTGGCTTACGGAGGAGTAGGCGATGAGTGATTTTAGGTCGATTTGGCGTAGGCAGATTGAGCTAGTTATGAGTGCCCCCCATAGGGCGAGGGTTATGAATGGGTAGTGTAGTAGGCTGTTTGGGGCTAAGTTTGTTAAGCAGGTGATGCGTATGATGCCATATCCTCCCAGTTTAAGGAGCAGGGCGGCGAGTAGTATGGACCCTGCAATGGGGGCCTCTACGTGGGCTTTGGGGAGTCACAGGTGGAGGCCATATAGGGGGGCTTTTACTATGAAGGCTGTGAGTAGGGCTGTGTTGAGGAGGAGGGTGGATCAGTGGTTGGTTGGTGATAGTGGTGTGGGGTGGGGGGATAGCTTTAAGGTGGGGAAGTGGAGGGTGCCTGTTTGTGAGTGTAGGTATAGGATTGCAACTAGCAGTGGGAGGGAGCTGATTAGTGTGTAGAAGAGGAGGTAGATGCCAGCGCTTAGGCGCTCTGGTTGACTCCCTCATCGTGTGATTAGGATTAATGTTGGGATTAGGGTTGCCTCAAAGGAGATGTAGAATATTATGAGTTCTGTGGTTGAGAATGCTAGGATGATGAGGGGTTGTACTATGATTATAGTTAGTGTGAAGGTTCGTTTTCGTGTGAGGGGTTCGTGTTGTAGGTGATTCTGGCTTGCTAGGATTATGAGTGGTAGAAGTCAGCAGGACAGTACTAGTAGAGGGGAGGATGTCTGGTCGGTGCCAGCTCATTGGGTGAGGTTTTTGTATGGGTGGTATGAGGGGGTTAGTCATTGGAGGCTTAGGGTGGCGATCAGTATGCTGTGCATTGTGGTGTTGGTCCATAGAAGTTTAGGGGGTGAGAGGAGGGCTGTTGGTAGGAGTATTACTGTTGGTAGGATAATTTTTAGCATTGTAGGAGGTTGAGATTCTGGAGATGGTCAGAGCCGTGTGTTCGTGTGGAGGCTACAAGCATTGCCAGTCCGGTGCCGGCCTCGCATGCAGAGAATGTTAATATTAGGATTGGTATGAGGGTGAAGGATGGTGTTTGGTTTTCGATGGGTCAGGTTGATAGGGCGACATATATTGATAGTATTATGCTCTCTAGACATAGTAGGGCGGAGATGAGGTGGGCTCGGTGGAAGGCTAGTCCTAGGCTGCTTAGAGTAAAGGCTGAGTAGAAGCTTAGGTGGAGGGGAGACATGGAGGAAGTCATAGGGTAGTCTATGATTTGTTGAGTCGAAATCAGCTGTCTTGTTTTAGACTAACTTCCTTATTCTGCCCACTCTAATCCTCCCTGTGTTCATTCATAAATTAGGCCAAGGGTTAGTAAGAGGATGATAATGGAGGTTCATGTTAGGGTAGTGGTTGGGTATTTTAGTTGGATGGCTCATGGTAGGGGTAGTAGTAGGGCGATTTCTAGGTCGAATAGTAGGAATAGGATGGCTACTGAGGAAGAATCGGATGGAGAATGGGAGTCGAGCAGATCCTAGTGGGTCGAATCCACACTCATAGGGTGATAGTTTTTCTGAGTCGGGGTTTGTTTGGGTGAGTCAAAAGTTGATCGAGGTTAGAGCTATGCTGAGGGTTAGGGTTGAGGTGAGTGTGAATGTGACTATGTTAATTGCTCTTCTCTGGGGTTTTACCAGATTTTAGAGATTGGAAGTCTATTGTAATGGATATACTAGAAGAGCAGGATCCTCATCAGTAGATGGTTATGTAGAGGAATAGTCAGATAATGTCTACGAAGTGTCAGTATCAGGCTGCTGCTTCGAATCCGAAGTGGTGGTTGGGCGTGAAGTGGAATTTAATTAATCGTAGGAGGCAGACTAGGAGGAATGAGGAGCCAATGATGACGTGGAGTCCGTGGAATCCTGTGGCCACAAAGAAGGTTGAACCGTACACACCATCGGCGATTGAGAAGGGTGCCTCGTAGTATTCTGTTGCTTGTAGGATGGTGAAGTATAGGCCTAGTAGGACGGTGAGTGTTAGTGCTTGGATTGCTTGTTTTTGGTTGCCTTCTGTGATGCTGTGGTGGGCTCAGGTTACGGTAACGCCTGAGGCCAATAGAATGGCTGTGTTAAGTAGTGGTACTTCTAGGGGGTTTAGAGGTGTGATTCCGGTGGGGGGTCATTGGCTGCCTAGTTCTGGAGTTGGTGCTAGGCTAGAGTGGAAGAAAGCTCAGAAGAAGCCAAGGAAGAAGAATACTTCTGATGTAATGAAGAGGATTATTCCGTATCGTAGGCTTTTTTGGACTGTTAGTGTGTGGTGGCCTTGGAATGTGCCTTCTCGTACGATGTCTCGTCATCATTGAAGTATGACTAGAGCAGTTGATAGTAGTCCTAGTGTTAGTAGTTGTGAGGAGTTATAGTGAAATCACATAATTAATCCGGAGGTGGTGAGTAGGGCAGCGATTGCCCCGAAGATGGGTCATGGGCTTGGGTCTACTATGTGGTAGGAGTGTGCTTGGTGGGCCATTAGATGTTCTCTTGTAGGTATAGGCTCAGTAAGAGGACGAAGACGTAAGCTTGGATTATGGCTACTGCCACTTCTAGGACAGTTAGTAGGAGGAGAATTGTGGCGGTGAGAATGGATACTGTGGGTATAATGGGAAGGAGGGTGATGGTGGCTGTTGAGATGAGTTGGATAAGTAGGTGTCCTGCGGTGAGGTTTGCTGTGAGGCGGACTCCTAGGGCTAGTGGACGGATGAAGAGGCTAATGGTTTCGATTATGATTAGGGCTGGAATTAGTGGGGTGGGGGTGCCTTCTGGTAGGAGGTGTCCTAGGGAGGCTGTTGGTTGGTTTCGTAGGCCTGTGAGTAGGGTGGCAAGTCAGAGTGGGAGTGCAAGGGCTATGTTTATTGATAGTTGGGTGGTTGGGGTGAATGTATATGGTAGTAGGCCTAGGAGGTTGATTATTAGGAGAAGAGTTATAAGTGATGTTAGGATGAGGGCTCATTTGTGTCCTGGTTTGTTTAGTGGGGTTATAAGTTGCTTGGTAATGGTGTTGATGGTTCACAGTTGTAGGGTGGATAGGCGATTAGTGATTCATCGGTTGCTAGGTGTGGGGAGGAGGAGGGAGGGGAGCAGTATTGATAGTAGGATTAGTGGGATTCCTAGTAGGTATGGGCTTGAGAATTGGTCGAAGAATGTTAGGATCATGGTCAGGTTCAGGGGTTGTTTTTGGTGGTTGTGGGTGTTTTGTTAATGGGGGGGTTTGTGGAGGTGAATGAGAGTATTTTGGGTTGGATGATTAGGGAAAATGCTAATCATGATATGATTATGATGGAAAACCATGGGTTTGGGTTGAGTTGGGGCATGTCATTAAGGAGGGAGGATTGCCCTCTTTATCTAGCTTAAAAGGCTAGTGCTGATGCATAGCTTCTTAATGATTAGGAGGCTAGTAGGGATGATCAGGTTTCAAAGTGGGTGAGGGGGGTGGATTCAATTACGATAGGCATGAAGCTGTGGTTAGCCCCGCAGATCTCTGAGCATTGGCCATAGAAGACCCCTGGGCGGGTGGTGGTGAATGATGTTTGGTTTAGTCGTCCTGGGATGGCGTCGGTTTTTACACCCAGTGAGGGCACAGCTCATGAGTGGAGTACGTCGTCGGCAGTGATGATCACACGGATTGGGGATTCTATTGGGATGACGACGCGGTGGTCGACTTCTAGGAGTCGGAAGTGTCCTAGTGGGAGTTCTGTTGTGGGGACTATGTATGAGTCAAATGAGAGGTCCTTGAAGTCGGTGTATTCGTATGATCAGTATCATTGGTGTCCAATAGCTTTTAGGGTTAGATCTGGTTCGTCGATTTCGTCCATTATGTATAGGATTTGTAGGGAGGGTAGGGCGAGTAGGATGAGGACAATAGCTGGGAGGATTGTTCAAATTAGTTCGACTTCTTGGGCGTCAACGGTGTTTGATGAGAGTTTCTCTATTAATATAAGGGTTAAAAGGTATAGGACAAGGCTGCAGATTATTAGGGCAACTATGAGGGCGTGGTCGTGGAATTCGACTAGCTCTTCTATGATTGGGGATGAGGCGTCTTGGAATCCTAGTTGTGAGTGGTTGGCCATGTGGAGGTGTACGGGGGTTTCACCTGTGACTTGGCTTTGACAGGGCCACGTAATGGATTTACTAACACCTCATTGAGAAAGAAGCATAAGTGGTTTAGTATGCGGCTGGCTTGAAACCAGTGTATGAGGGTTCGACTCCTTCCTTTCTTGCACTTGGACGAAGGCAGGTTCCTCGAAGGTGTGGTATGGGGGTGGGCAGCCGTGGATTCACTCGATGTTGGTGGAGGTTAGTTCTGGTTGTGAGACTTTTCGTTTAGAGGCAAAGGCTTCTCAGATGATGAATGTTAGTATAATTACAGCTGTTATTGAGATTAGTGAGCCAATAGATGATAGGGTGTTTCATAGTGTGTAGGCGTCTGGGTAGTCGGAGTATCGTCGTGGTATGCCTGCTAATCCTAGGAAGTGTTGGGGGAAGAAGGTTAGGTTTACTCCTGTGAATATGACCCCGAAGTGGGCCTTGGCCCATGTTTGGTTTAGGGTGTATCCGGTAAATAGGGGGAACCAGTGGGTGAATCCAGCCAGGATGGCAAAGACAGCGCCTATTGACAGGACATAGTGGAAGTGTGCTACTACGTAATATGTGTCGTGTAGGGCAATGTCTAGTGAAGAGTTGGCTAGGACGATTCCTGTGAGTCCCCCGATAGTAAATAAGAAGATAAATCCAAGGGCTCATACTAAGGGGGGGTCTCATTTGATGGTTCCTCCGTGTAGTGTGGCCAGTCAGCTGAACACTTTGATTCCGGTTGGGATGGCGATGATTATGGTGGCGGATGTGAAGTATGCTCGGGTGTCTACGTCTATTCCTACGGTGAATATGTGGTGGGCTCATACGATAAACCCTAGGAATCCGATTGATAGTATAGCTCATACTATTCCTATGTAGCCGAATGGTTCTTTTTTTCCTGCGTGGTAAGCTACGACGTGTGAGATAATTCCAAATCCTGGGAGAATTAGAATATACACTTCTGGGTGTCCGAAGAATCAGAATAGGTGTTGGTATAGGATGGGGTCTCCTCCTCCTGCAGGGTCGAAGAAGGTGGTGTTTAGGTTGCGGTCTGTGAGGAGTATTGTGATGCCGGCGGCTAGGACTGGTAGGGAGAGTAGGAGGAGTACTGCTGTGATTAAGACGGATCATACGAATAGTGGGGTTTGGTATTGTGATAGGGCGGGGGGTTTTATGTTAATGGCCGTGGTGATAAAGTTAATTGCTCCGAGGATGGATGATACTCCGGCCAGATGGAGGGAGAAGATGGCCAGGTCTACTGAAGCTCCGGCGTGGGCAAGGTTTCCGGCCAAGGGGGGGTAGACTGTCCATCCTGTGCCAGCGCCTGCTTCTACGGTGGATGAGGCTAGGAGGAGGAGGAAGGATGGGGGGAGTAGTCAGAAGCTTATGTTGTTCATTCGTGGGAATGCTATATCGGGGGCGCCGATTATAAGGGGGACTAATCAGTTTCCGAACCCTCCGATTATAATCGGTATCACCATGAAGAAGATTATTACAAAGGCATGGGCGGTAACAATTACGTTGTAGATTTGGTCGTCTCCTAGCAGAGTTCCTGGTTGGCCTAGCTCTGCTCGGATGAGGAGGCTTAGGGCGGTGCCGATTATGCCAGCCCATGCGCCGAAGATTAGGTAGAGGGTGCCGATGTCTTTGTGGTTGGTTGAAAATAGTCATCGATTTAGGGTCACAGGTAAAGTGGTAAGATGGCTGAATGTTTAAGCGTTAGGCTGTAGTCCTTTTTACAGAGGTTTGATTCCTCTTCTTATCGACTCTGTAGTGAAGTTCATGTTGGGTTGCAAGCCCATCGATATGTGTTTAGAGCACATCAGGGTCTTTTGTTGTAGGCAGAAGTCTGATGGTTTAGGATGCCTAGCTGTTAACTAGGACTATCGTGGGATCGAGGCCCACCTGCCTAGTTAAGGTCCTAGCTTAATGAAAGTGTCTGGGTTGCATTCAGGAGATGCAGGTTAATGTCCTGCGGATCTTAGCAGAAACTAAGAGGGTTTAACTCTTGTTTAAGGCTTTGAAGGCCTTTGGTTTGATATTATCCTAAGTTTCTTAAATGGTGGTGAGGATTATTGGGGAGAGTGGCAGGAGTGAGATAGATAGAGAGGTGAGTGTGGGAATTAGGATGTTGACTGGTTTTTTAGGGGATCATTGTTTTATTTTGTTTGAAGGGTTGGGGGGGAGTGTGATTGTTGAGCAGTATGCTAGGCGTAGGTAGAAGAAAAGTCCTAGGAGTGAGAGTATGGAGATGATTGTGGCTGTTGGGGTTATTTCTTGTTTGGTGAGTTCTTGGATGATGAGTCATTTTGGTAGGAAGCCTGTTAGGGGAGGGAGGCCTGCTAGTGATAGGAGCGTTAGGAAGAGGGTTGTGTTTAGTATGGGGGTTTTAGTCCATGAGGTTATTAGTGTTGGTAGTTTTAGGGTGTTGGTTGTGTTTAGGGTGAGGAAGATTGAGGTTGTTATTAGGATGTAGGTGTAAAAGGCTAGTAGGGTTAGTTTTGGGTTGTAGGTGATGATAATGGTTATTCAGCCTAGGTGGGAGATGGATGAGAAGGCTAGGATTTTTCGGGTTTGTGTTTGGTTGAGGCCTATTCAGCCACCTAGGGCAATGGATATGATGGATATGGTGGTGAGTAGTGTTGGGTTTGTTGAGTGGGATGTTAAGAGGAGAATGGCGGTTGGTGGGAGTTTTATTAATGTTGAAAGGAGTAGGGCTGTGGTGATGGATGACCCTTGAAGTACTTCGGGAAATCAGAAGTGGAATGGGGTTAGGCCTAGTTTGATGGCGATTGCGGTGGTTAGTAGGAGTTGGGATGGGGGGTAGGTGAGTTGAGTGATGTCTCATTGTCCGGTGTGTTGTGCGTTGGCTGTGCTTGAAAATAGTACTAGTGCTGAGGCAGCTGCTTGTGTTAGGAAGTATTTGGTTGAGGCTTCGATAGCTCGTGGGTGGTGGGATTTTGAGATTAGGGGGATGATGGCTAGAGTGTTGAGTTCTAGTCCTGTTCAGGCTATTATTCAGTGGTTGCTTGTGATTGTGATTGTTGTTCCAAGGAGTAGGCTTATGGTCGAGATAAGGTTTGTGAGTGGACTCATTAGTGAGGGAAGGGGTTGAACCATCATTTTCGGGGTATGGGCCCGATAGCTTTGTTAGCTTACCTTACTAGGAAATAATATAGAGGAAGTATGGAGGATTTTGATTCCTTTTGTGTAGGTTCGATTCCTACTTTTCTAATGTTATTAGGAAATGAGAGGGCTGGTGTACCTCTATGTTCACTTTATCATAGTGATCCCTACAGTTCGGGCACATTTCCTTGTGTAAGGAGGTAGGCCCGCGTAAGAGATTGGTATGCTAGTGTGTCAGAGGTGGAGGGACAGGGTTAGTGGGAGGAAGTTTTTTCATAGTAGGTGTATGAGTTGGTCGTATCGGAATCGTGGGTATGAGGCTCGAATTCATAGGAAGCTCGATGAGAGGAGTAGGGTTTTTGTAGCCAGGATGAGTGGGAATAGTTCTATGGGCGGGTTGAGTGCGCTTGGGTTTAGGAATAGGAGAGTGGTTAGTGTGTTTATCAGTATGATGTTTGCGTATTCGGCTAGGAAGAATAGGGCGAATGGTCCTGCGGAGTACTCTACGTTAAAGCCCGATACTAGTTCTGATTCTCCTTCTGTGAGGTCAAATGGGGAGCGGTTTGTTTCGGCCAGGGTTGAAATGTACCATATTATTGCGAGGGGCCAAGAGGAGAATATGAGGTATAGGGGTTCTTGTGATGTGGTGAGGGTAGTTATGGTGTAGTTTCCGGTAAGTATGACTACGGATAGGAGGATGATGGCCAGGGTTACTTCGTAGGAGATGGTTTGTGATACCGCTCGTAGTGCACCAATTAGGGCGTATTTTGAATTTGATGCTCACCCTGATCATAGGATGGAGTAGACTGCTAGGCTGGATATTGCTAGGAGGAAGAGGAGGCCTAGGTTTAGGTCTGTGAGGGAGAATGGTAGGGGGAGGGGGGTTCAGATTGTTAGTGCAAGGAGGAGGGCTAGTATTGGGGTTATGATGAACAGGAGTGGTGATGATGTAGAGGGGCGGATGGGCTCTTTGATGAATAGTTTGATGCCGTCGGCTACGGGCTGTAGTAGTCCAAAGGGCCCTACAATGTTTGGTCCCTTTCGGGATTGCATATAGCTTAGGATTTTTCGTTCTACGAGTGTGAGGAATGCCACGGCGATTAGGATTGGGAGGATGTAGGTTAGTACTATGATTGGATATGTTAGGGGGATATTTGGTCAGGCCATGGTGGTAGCTAGAGAGAGGATTTGAACCTCTGAAGTAAAGGGTTTAAGTCTTTTGCATTTGCCGGGCTCTGCTACACTAGCGACCGTTTTCTTGGGGGGCGAGTGTGGTCCTTTGGTGATTTAGTTGGGGGCATCACTTGGGGAGAGGGCGTGCTTGGGGTATTGGCCCTGCCTTTCCGGTCCTTTCGTACTAGGGAAGGCTGGTCATAGATAGAAACCGACCTGGATTGCTCCGGTCTGAACTCAGATCACGTAGGACTGTTAATCGTTGAACAAACGAGCCCTTAGTAGCGGCTGCACCACTAGGATGTCCTGATCCAACATCGAGGTCGTAAACCTCCCCGTCGATAGGGGCTCTTGGGGGAGATTGCGCTGTTATCCCTGGGGTAGCTTGGTCCATTGATCAATTTTATTGGGTCTGAACACTGTTGGTACGTTGAGGGGTGGCTCTTGGTTAAGGGATGTGGCCTTGATTTTGGAGGGTCTGTTTTTCTCCAAGGTCGCCCCAACCTAAAAATATTAGCCAGCGTTGCTTGGTGGTGGGCCAGTAGGTTTGGGGTTGGGTGTGTGGTGGCTATTGATTTTGAAGTTCCACAGGGTCTTCTCGTCTTATGTATGTATCCTCGCTTTTGCACGGGGAGATCAGTTTCACTGATTGTCTGCAGGAGACAGTTAAGGCCTCGTTTAGCCATTCATACAAGTCTCGATTTATGGGACAATTGATTGCGCTACCTTTGCACGGTTAGGATACCGCGGCCGTTGAACTGAGTGTCACTGGGCAGGCATCACCTTCAATACTTGTTTGGCTGAAGGCTATGTTTTTGGTAAACAGTCGGGCCTTAGGTTTGCCGAGTTCCTTTTGCAGATTTAGATCGTCCTAGTTGCGCGCCCCTGGGTTGGATTGACAGGGTGTGTTCAATGTCGGGGGGTTGGTATTGTGGTTTGTGCTGTTAATGGTGTGCAGGCTGGCGCTTAAGGGGATGAGGTATCCTGGTTACTCGTTCTAGCATTGATTCGCCTATAGAGATAGGTTGGCTTGCTGGGGTGTAGGGAGTCATGTTGTTTTTGAATCTTTGGTTTGGAGCTTTGACCCACTCTTATGACGGAGGCTGCTTGAGGGCCCACGGGGTGTGGTGTAGGGGGATTATCCGCTGGTGGAGGTTGTGTCCTTTGTTAAAGGGGCTGTACCCCCTTTAATTAGCTCTTAGTCTGTTACAGGGGAGGTTGGGTTGGTTTGTTCTGGGGGGAAGTGGACTAAGGGGGAACTTAAGTTCTCTTGGCAAGCAACCAGCTATCACCCAGCTCGGTTGGCTTTTCACCTCTACTGACAAGTCATCCCACTCTTTTGCAACAGAGACGGGTTCGCTCAGGATAGCTGCTTGTGAGTAGCTCGCTTGGGTTTCGGGGTGGCAGGCTTAAGTTCTCTTTGTCTGGGTGTTCTTGCTAGATCATGATGCAAGAGGTACAAGGGTTTATCTTTGCTGTGTTGTGCTGTGGTTTTCATTGCTATTTCATCTTTCCCTTACGGTACTCTTATCTATAGCGTCCGAGTTGAGCTTTTCTATCGCCTATACTGGGCTTGGGGTAATGTTTTAGTTAGGTGGGTTAGTGGGTTTTTGGTGGTGGTTTGGCGGAGCTAGGGTAGGCTTCAAGGCGATCTGGTGGGTAGCAGATATCTTTCAGGTGTAAGCTGAATGCTTTATGTTGTAGCTACGCCTCGGTATGCTAAGTGCACCTTCCGGTACACTTACCTTGTTACGACTTACCTCGTCTTTAGCGGTTGGTTTTGTGTTAGTTAGTTTTATTGTGGGCTTGTGAAGAGGGTGACGGGCGGTGTGTACGTGCCCTAGGACCAGCTTAAAGGGAACTTGATTGTTTTCCTTTACTGCTAAATCCGCCTTCTGGAGACAGGTTTCAGGTCTCCTTCCGTTGGGGTTTGTTCTATTTTAGAAAATGTAGCCCATTTCTTCCACTTCATAGGCTATACCTTGACCTGTCTTGTTAGCGGGTGTGGGTTTTTGGGTCCACTGTTGTGCTCTCATTGGAGGTGGGCTGGCGACGGCGGTATGTAGGCTGTTTTGGCAAGAAGTGGTCGGGTGTATCGTGGATTATCGATTATAGAACAGGCTCCTCTAGGTGGGTTTAGGGCACCGCCAAGTCCTTAGAGTTTTAAGCGTTTGTGCTCGTAGTTCTCGGGCGGATATTTGTGTAAGTAAAATATCAAGATTTAGGGCTAGGCATAGTGGGGTATCTAATCCCAGTTTGTGCCCTAGCTTTCGTGGGGTGGGATTGATCGTGGGTACTAAGATCGTGTGTAGGCTGGGCTTCGGAGTGCCTTGGGCTTGTGACAGCTTAGGCTGATGGTTTGGTCTTAGTTGGCTAGGATAATCTGGGGCCACTCTTTACGCCGTGTACGGTTAATTTGGGTCTCTTGTGTGACCGCGGTGGCTGGCACAAGATTTACCGCGCCTGGGGTTGCTTTAACTAAGTCAGGCTTTCGCCTATTGCTTAATGTTAACTACTGCTGAGTACCCGTGGGGGTGTGGCTTGGCGGGGTGTCTTGGGCTACGGTGTATGGTGTGCCTGATACCTGCTCCTTTAGTCTTGGTAAGAGTGCGGGGGTTTTTGCACTGGGGCGCGGATACTTGCATGTATGTGTTTGGCAAGAATTAACAGTAAGGTTAGGACTAAGTCTTTTGTCCTTGGGAGAATGGTATCCGTCTTGGTGTCTTCAGCACCATGCTTTGGTTTAAGCTACAGGGAC